TCGTAATAATAGAGTTTTCATGTTTTTTAGATATTTAATATTATTGTTTTATACTAAATAAATTTATTTATGTAAGTTTAATTTATTTAAATTATTTATTTTGATTTTTATTTTAATTTATAAAGTTTTATTTTGGCTTTTAAATTTATTATTAGTTTAATTTATATGTAAATTTTTGTGAGAATTTTTATTTATTTTAATAGTAAATAATTTTTTATTATTCGCAGTAATTAATATTATTAATTAAGGAAACTTAGAAATAGTAATATTAAAGAGTATTGGCAAAATTTGTGCCAGCAGCCGCGGTTATACGAATAATGCAAATAAATTTTTTTAGTTTGAGTTAAATTGATTTTTATAAAATAAAAGTAAATTTATTAGGTGAAATTTTAAATTTATAATAATTTTAAATAAAATAATTAAAGCTTGGAAATTTTATTTATAAACTAGGATTAGATACCCTATTATTTAAAATGTATCTTTAAAAACTAAGGTAGTAATAGTTATGTTCTTGAAACTTAAAAAATTTGGCGGTATTTTAGTCTATTCAGAGGAACCTGTCTTGTAATCGATAATCCACGATGGACCTTACTTAAGTTTGTATTCAGTTTATATACCGTCGTTATTAGAATATTTTATAAGAAAGATAATTTTCAGGATTTTTTAAAAGAAAATATATCAGATCAAGGTGTAGCTTATATTTAAGTATTGATGGGTTACAATAAAGTTATTTAAATGGATATAAATTTGAAAAATTTATTGAAAGTGGATTTGATAGTAAAATTATATAGATTAATAATTTGATTTTAGCTCTAGAATATGCACACATCGCCCGTCACTCTTATTACTAAGGTAAGATAAGTCGTAACATAGTAGATGTACTGGAAAGTGTACCTAGAATGCAATTTAAAGCTTATTCAGTAAAGCATTTCATTTACATTGAAAAGATTTTTGTGCAAATCAATATAAATTGATTATATTTTATTTATTAATTAATTTTTTTTTTATTATAAATTATTAAAAATAATTATTATAAGATTTGTTTGAGTATTTTATAAAGAAAAAATAATTTTAATTATAGTTAAATAGTATTGTGAAAGAAAATTGAAATAATTTGAAAAATTAATATTTTAAAAGAAAATTTAATTTATTGTACCTTGTGTATCAGGGTTTATTAAATAAAAATTATTTACTATAATTTTCTCGATTTTAAAAGAGTTAATATATTATAAAAGTTAATGTAACAAAATTATTTTGTATAATATATTAGAAATGAAATGTTATTCGTTTTTAAAGGTATCTAGTTCTTTAAGAAATAAATTTAATTTAGAAATTTTATATTATTTAATTAAATATATTAATTAAATGATTATTTAATTTTAATATTTTGTGGGATAAGCTGTAAAATAAATTATTAAAAATTGTTAAATTATTTAATAAATATAAGCTTAGAAATAGCTATTATTAGTGAAATTGTTATAATTTATTTTATTATATTAATTATTTATTAAATTTTAATTATGTATTAAAGTATTTATTTTAATTATAAAAATGAAAAAATAATGATAAAATTAGTATATTATATTGTATAAATATAATAAATTGAAAAGTTTTTATAAAGAACTCGGCAAAAATAATGTTCGCCTGTTTAACAAAAACATGTCTTTTTGAATTTTTTAAAAAGTCTAACCTGCCCACTGAATAATTTAAATGGCCGCAGTATACTAACTGTGCAAAGGTAGCATAATCATTAGTCTTTTAATTGAAGGCTGGTATGAATGGTTGGACGAGATATTAACTGTTTCATAGAAATTTATAATAGAATTTTATTTTTTAGTCAAAAAGCTAAAATAAAATTAAAAGACGAGAAGACCCTATAAATCTTTATATATAAATTATTAGAATTTTGTAGATTTTTTTTATTATAATAATTAATTATATTTTATTGGGGTGATATTAAAATTTAATAAACTTTTAATTTTTAAAATCATTAATTTATGAATAATTGATCCGTTAATAACGATTAAAAAAATAAGTTACTTTAGGGATAACAGCGTAATTTTTTTGGAGAGTTCATATCGATAAAAAAGATTGCGACCTCGATGTTGGATTAAGATATAATTTTAGGTGTAGTCGCTTAAATTTTAAGTCTGTTCGACTTTTAAATTCTTACATGATCTGAGTTCAAACCGGCGTAAGCCAGGTTGGTTTCTATCTTTAAAAAAAATAAAATATTTCAGTACGAAAGGACCTAATATTTAATAAATAATTATTTTTAAATTGAATATAATTAATTTAAACTATTTTGGCAGATTAGTGCAATAAATTTAGAATTTATTTATGTGAATTTTATCACAAATAGTACTTGTTTTTTATAGAAAATTTATTATTTATTGTTGGTAGTTTGTTATTAATTATTTTTGTATTAGTAAGAGTAGCATTTTTAACTTTATTGGAACGTAAAGTTTTAGGATATATCCAAATTCGTAAGGGTCCTAATAAAGTAGGTATTGCAGGTATTCCTCAACCTTTTTGTGATGCAATCAAATTATTTACTAAGGAACAAACTTATCCTTTGTTGTCAAATTATATTTCTTATTATTTTTCTCCTATTTTTTCTTTATTTCTTTCTTTATTAGTTTGAATATGTATGCCTTTGTTTGTTAAATTATTTTCTTTTAATTTGGGATTATTATTTTTTTTGTGTTGTACAAGATTGGGAGTATACACAGTAATAGTTGCAGGTTGATCTTCTAATTCTAATTATGCATTATTAGGAGGGTTACGAGCAGTAGCTCAAACTATTTCTTATGAAGTAAGATTAGCTTTAGTGTTATTAAGTTTTGTATTTTTAATTGGAGGTTATAATATATTAATATTTTATAAATATCAATTATTTATTTGGTTTTTGTTTATTATATTTCCAATAGCTTTAGTTTGATTTAGAATTTCTTTAGCTGAAACTAATCGAACTCCTTTTGATTTTGCGGAAGGGGAATCTGAATTAGTATCTGGATTTAATGTAGAATATAGAAGAGGAGGATTTGCATTAATTTTTTTAGCAGAGTATGCTAGAATTTTATTTATAAGAATATTATTTTGTGTAATATTTTTAGGTAGAGATGTATTTTCTTTATTGTTTTATATTAAGTTAACTTTTATTTCTTTTATATTTATTTGAGTTCGTGGAACTTTACCTCGGTTTCGGTATGATAAATTAATATATTTAGCTTGAAAAAGATTTTTACCCTTTTCATTAAATTTTTTATTATTTTTTGTTGGTTTTAAGGTTTTTTTAATTTATTTAATTTAGATATTTTTTTTTAGTAAAGTTAATAGAAAGTTTAATTTCTATCTTATGTTTTCAAAACATATGCTTATTTCAAGCTCATTAACTAGTTTAATAGGTTATCTCATCATTTAATAATTAATGGATTAAATATGAAGTAAGAAAAATATACTACTGTTAAGATTTGTCCAATTAAAACATAAGGCTCTTCAACTGGTCGGGCTCCAATTCATGTTAATAGAATTACAGTAACTGTTATAAATCAAAATAAAATTTGGTTAATTGGGTAAAATTGAATTCCTCGGAATTTACTTAAATGATAGAATGGTAGAATAGCTAAGATAGCAATAGATAATACTAGTGCAATTACTCCTCCAAGTTTATTAGGAATAGAACGAAGAATTGCATATGCAAATAAGAAATATCATTCAGGTTGAATATGAACTGGTGTAACTAAAGGATTAGCTGGGATAAAATTGTCAGGGTCTCCTAAAAGATAAGGGTTAATTAAAACTAATAAAATTAGAATTATTGTTATTACAATAAATCCTACAATATCCTTAAATGTAAAGTATGGGTGGAATGGAATTTTATCAATATTTGAATTTAATCCTATAGGATTATTAGAACCTGTTTCATGTAAGAATAAAATATGAATCATTGTTATAGCAAGAACAATAAAGGGTAAAATAAAATGAAAAGTGAAGAATCGAGTTAGAGTAGCATTGTCAACTGCGAATCCTCCTCATACTCATTGAACTAAGTCAATTCCTAAATAAGGAATAGCTGAGAGTAAATTAGTAATTACGGTAGCTCCTCAAAAAGATATTTGTCCTCATGGTAAAACATATCCTATAAAAGCAGTTCCTATAACTAAAAATAGAATAATTACTCCTACTAATCAAGTAGGGGTAAATAAATAAGAACCATAATAAATTCCTCGTCCTACATGTAAATAAATGCAAATAAAGAAAAATGATGCACCATTAGCATGTATAGTTCGTAATAATCAGCCATAATTTACATCTCGACAGATATGGTTAACTCTGTTGAAAGCTAGATTAATATCTGCTGTGTAATGTATAGCTAAGAATAGGCCAGTAAGAATTTGAATTATTAAACATAAAAATAAAAGAGATCCAAAATTTCATCATGCAGAAATATTAATAGGTGCTGGAAGATCTACAAGAGCTCTATTTGCAATTCTAAGGATAGGGTGTTTAACTCGTAAAGGTTTATTCATTAGTTAAATATAGGTCGTAGAGGTCCCTTAAATAGTTTAGTAATTTTAACTACAGCAATTAAAGTAATCAATAAATAATTTATTAATATAATAGTTAATAAATTAGTTGGGTAATTATATAGTTTTATAAGAGATATAGAATTTTCTATAATATATGAATTTATATCAAAAATTGATTTAATTTCTATATTAGAGTATTGTGTAAGAATATTTTTATCCATAAAGATTAAAATGGAAATACTTAATAAAAATATAATAATTGTTGTTAATATTAATTTAATTGAAAATGAAAATATTTCATTAGAAGCTAAAGATGTGACATAAATAAATAGAACTAGTATTCCCCCTAGAAATACTAGGAATAGAATATAAGAAAATCAGAATGTTTTAGTTATTAATCCCGATGTAAGACAGACTAATGTTGTTTGGATTAATAAGGTTAATCCTATAGCTAATGGGTGTTTTATATTAAAAAAAATAAAATTAAAGATAAGTAATAATGTTAATAAAATTCATTGTATAATATCAAGAGGTAGTTTAATTAAAATATTAATTTTGGGGATTAATGATAAGGAAATTTCTTTTCTCTTGAAGTTTTAAAAGAATATTTCTTATTTTTGATTTACAAGACCAATGTTTTTATTAAACTATTAAAACTAATGTTAATAATTCTAAATTGAATTTTATCGAGTATTTTATTTATTATAGGAGTGTTTACTTTTGTATCAAATCGTAAGCATTTGTTATCTATATTATTAAGATTAGAATATATTGTATTAAGATTATTTTTATTATTATTTATTTATTTAAATATAATAAATTTTGAAAATTTTTTTAGAATAATATTTTTAACTTTTAGAGTATGTGAAGGAGCATTAGGTCTTTCAGTTTTAGTTTCAATAATTCGTACTCATGGAAATGATTATTTTCAAAGATTTAATATTTTACAATGTTAAAAATTATTTTTAGAATTTTATTTTTATTTCCTTTATGTTTTATTAACAATGCCTATTGAATGGTTCAAATATTTTTATTTTTATTAAGTTTTATTTTTATTTTAATAAATAATTTTTCTAATTATTTTATAAGAATTTCATATTTATTTGGTTGTGATATTATTTCTTATGGATTAATTTTATTAAGTTTATGGATTGTTTCTTTAATGTTAATGGCAAGTGAATCAATTTTTAAATATAGAAATTATACTAATTTATTTTTATTAAATATTTTATTATTATTAATTATATTGGTATTAACTTTTAGAAGAATAAGATTATTTATGTTTTATTTATTTTTTGAAAGTAGATTAATTCCTACTTTATTTTTAATTTTAGGTTGAGGATATCAACCTGAACGTTTACAAGCTGGGATTTATTTATTATTTTACACTTTATTAGTTTCTTTACCAATATTAATTGGAATTTTTTATTTATATAAAATTACAGGATTAATAAATTTTTATTTATTAAATAATTATATATTTAATTATGAAATTTTATATTTTTCTTTAGTAATAGCTTTTTTGGTTAAAATACCAATATTTTTAGTTCATTTATGACTACCAAAAGCTCATGTAGAAGCTCCTGTTTCTGGATCAATAATTTTAGCTGGAATTATATTAAAATTAGGTGGATATGGTTTATTACGAGTATTTCCATTTTTACAATTATTAGGAATAAAATTTAATTTTATTTGAATTAGAATTAGATTAGTAGGGGGAGTTTTAGTTAGTTTAATTTGTTTACGTCAAACAGATTTGAAGGCTTTAATTGCTTATTCATCAGTAGCTCATATAGGAATTGTTTTAGCTGGATTAATAACAATAACTTATTCTGGAATTTGTGGTTCTTATACTTTAATAATTGCTCATGGATTATGTTCTTCTGGATTATTTTGTTTAGCTAATATTTCTTATGAACGATTAGGGAGTCGTAGCTTATTAATTAATAAGGGATTATTAAATTTTATACCTTCTATGGCTTTATGATGATTTTTATTAAGTTCTGCTAATATAGCAGCTCCTCCTACATTAAATTTATTAGGTGAAATTTCTTTAATTAATAGAATTGTGAGTTGATCATGAGTTTCAATATTAATATTATCATTATTGTCATTTTTTAGAGCTGCTTATACTTTATATTTATATGCTTATAGACAACATGGAAAAAATTTTTCTGGGGCATATTCATTTAGTGGGGGTTCTGTTCGAGAATTTTTACTTTTATTTTTACATTGGTTTCCTTTAAATTTATTAATTTTGAGGGGGGATATATGTATATTATGATTATGTTTAAATAGTTTAAAAAAAATATGGATTTGTGGTGTCATTGATGAGATTTATTCTCTTTAAACCGTGAAATATTTATCAATTTGTACAATTAGATTTATTAGATTATTTTTTTTTAGATTGTTTACTTTTTTATTAGGGATTATTTTTATTATAAATGATTATAGAATTTTTATTGAATGGGAAGTAGTATCTTTTAATTCAATGAATATTGTAATAACTTTATTATTTGATTGAATAAGTTTAATTTTTATATCGTTTGTATTAATAATTTCTTCTTTAGTAATTTTTTATAGAAAAGAATATATAAGTAGAGATTATAAAATTAATCGTTTTATTATATTAGTATTAATATTTGTTAGTTCAATAATATTGTTAATTATTAGTCCTAATTTAATTAGTATTTTATTAGGATGAGATGGATTAGGACTTGTTTCTTATTGTTTAGTAATTTATTTTCAAAATGTAAAGTCTTATAATGCTGGAATATTAACAGCATTATCAAATCGAATTGGTGATGTGGCTTTATTGTTGGCAATTGCTTGAATACTAAATTATGGAAGTTGAAATTATGTATTTTATTTAGAAGTTATAAAAAGTGATTTAGAAATATTAATTATTGGTAGATTAGTAATGTTAGCAGCAATAACTAAAAGTGCTCAAATTCCATTTTCTTCTTGATTACCTGCTGCAATAGCAGCTCCTACTCCTGTTTCTGCTTTAGTTCATTCTTCAACTTTAGTAACAGCTGGAGTTTATTTATTAATTCGATTTAATATTGTTTTAAGAAGATCTTGATTAGGTAATTTATTGTTATTAATTTCTGGGTTAACTATATTTATAGCAGGGTTAGGTGCTAATTATGAATTTGATTTAAAAAAAATTATTGCTTTATCTACTTTAAGTCAGTTAGGATTAATAATAAGTATTTTATCAATAGGTTATTATAAATTAGCATTTTTTCATTTGTTAACACATGCTTTATTTAAAGCTTTATTATTTATATGTGCAGGAGCTATTATTCATAATATAAATAATTGTCAAGATATTCGTTTAATGGGTAGTTTAAGATTAATAATACCATTAACTTCTTCTTGTTTTAATGTAGCTAATTTAGCTTTATGTGGTATACCTTTTTTAGCTGGATTTTATTCAAAGGATTTAATTTTAGAAGTAGTTTCTCTATCTTATATTAATATATTTTCTTTCTTTTTATATTTTTTTTCTACTGGGTTAACAGTTTGTTATTCATTTCGATTAGTTTATTATACTATAACTGGTGATTCTAATTTTTCTTCTTTAAATATATTAAATGATGAAGGTTGGGTTATATTAAAAAGTATAATAGGTTTATTAATCTTAAGAATTTTTGGAGGTAGAATATTAAGATGATTAATTTTTCCTAGTCCTATAGTAGTTATTTTACCTTTTTATTTAAAGTTATTAACTTTATTTGTATGTATTGTAGGGGGATTAATGGGTTATTTAATTTCTAATGTTTCTTTATTTTTTTCAAATAGGGCTTTAAATAATTATAATTCATCTTATTTTTTAGGATCAATATGATTTATACCTTATATTTCTACTTACGGAATTATAAGTTATTCTTTAATTATAGGTAAATTAGTTGTGAAATCTTTTGATCAAGGATGATCTGAATATTTTGGGGGGCAACAGCTATACTATAATTTAGTTAAAAATTCTCAATTAAATCAGGTTTTACAAAATAATAATTTAAAGGTTTATTTATTAACTTTTATTCTTTGAATTGTAGTAATATACACCTATATAATTTGTTTTTATTCAAATAGCTTATATTTAGAGTATAACACTGAAGATGTTAGGGAGATAAATTTATCTTTGAATATGTAGGTAATTTTTTTTAGTAATTTATAAAAAAAAATTTTTTAATTTTACAATGAAAATGTAATGTTTTATATTAAACTATATAAATAAGAAGTATAAATGGAATTTAACCATTAAAAGATAAAAGTTAGCAGCTTTTTCTTGAACATCATACTTCTTTAATTGGAGTATAAATCTCAATTCTATCATTAACAGTGATAAGCCTCTTTTTGGCTTCAATTAAAGAATAAGGGTAAACTATACCTAAGATTAGGTCGAAACTAATTGCAATTTATCGCTTCATATTCAAGGTAGATTGAATAATCAATACTTTTTGAATGCAAATCAAATGTTATAGTTAACTACAACCCTATTAGTTAGATCAGTTTAATATTCCTTGATTTCATTCATGATAAAGACCAATAAGTAAAATTAAAATAAAAATAATTGATGTAGTTGTTCATATAAAAAGATTTGAAAATTTGATAATACAAATAATTGGTAAAATTAGTGCAATTTCTACATCAAAAATTAGAAAAATAATTGTAATTAAAAAAAATCGAAGAGAAAAAGGTAAACGAGAAGAGGATTTTGGATCAAATCCACATTCAAAGGGAGAAGACTTTTCTCGATCAACTAATGTTTTTTTTGATAAAATAGATGCTAATAATATTACTACTATAGAAATTGTTATAATAATTAAGCTTATTGTTAAAATTGATAAAATTATCTATACTATTAATAATAGACCATATGATTGGAAGTCAAATATACTTTTTATACTATATAGATAATTAATTAACCTCCTCATCAATAAATTGATACATAAAGGAATAGTCATACAATATCAACAAAGTGTCAGTATCAGGCAGCAGCTTCAAATCCAAAATGATGATTTTTTGAAAAATGATTATTTAGGTGTCGAATTAAGCAAATTAATAAAAATGTAGTTCCAATTAATACATGAATTCCATGGAATCCTGTTGCTATAAAAAATGTTGATCCATAAACTGAGTCAGCAATAGTGAAAGGTGCCTCAATGTATTCATAGGCTTGAAGAATTGTAAAATAAATTCCTAAGGTTACTGTGAAAAATAAACTTTGTGCTGCTTGAGAATGGTTTCCTTCCATTAATCTGTGATGAGCTCAAGTTACTGTAATTCCTGAAGTCAATAAAATTACAGTATTTAATAATGGAATTTGAAATGGATTGAATGGTGTAATTCCTATTGGCGGTCAAATAGCTCCTAGTTCAACAGAAGGAGATAGTCTACTATGGAAGAAAGCTCAAAAAAAAGAGACAAAAAATAAAACTTCTGATAAAATAAATAAAATTATTCCTCATCGTAAACCTGTTGTAACAGCTTCAGTATGAAGACCTTGGAAAGTCCCTTCACGAGATACGTCTCGTCATCATTGATAAACAGTTAAAATAGTAATAATATTTCCTAAAAGGAATAAAGATATATTATATTGGTGAAATCATTTTACTATTCCAGCAACAGTTGTTATTGCTCCAATTGAGGCAGTTAGAGGTCATGGTCTGTAATCTACTAGATGAAATGGGTGATTTGAGTGAGTTGACATTAATTTACTTCTCTAGAATAAAGAGTAGAAAGAACAGCAAATACATATGATTGAATTATAGCAACTGCTGATTCTAAAACTAATAAGGCAATTTGAGTAATAATTAATACTCTTAATAGAATATAAGATATAGAAGGTCCAGTATTTCCTAAAAGAGTTAATAGTAAATGTCCTGCAATTATATTAGCAGTTAATCGTACTGCTAGAGTTCCAGGTCGAATAATATTTCTGATTGTTTCAATACATACTATAAATGGTATTAATACAGCAGGTGTTCCTTGAGGTACTAAATGAGCAAATATATGTTGAGTATTATTAATTCATCCAAATAATATAAAACTTAATCATAGGGGTAAAGCTAATGTTAATGTTAAAGTTAAATGACTTGTTCTTGTAAAAATATATGGAAATAGTCCTATAAAATTATTAAATAAAATTATTGAAAAGAGAGAGACAAATAAAAAAGTTGATCCATTAGCTCCTATAGGTCCTAATAGAGTCTTAAATTCTTTATGAAGTGTTAATAAAATATTATTTCAGAAAATATGGTATCGTGAAGGTATAAGTCAGTAGGCAGATGGGATTATTAAAATTCCTAAAAAAGTTCTAAGTCAATTTAATGATAAATTGAAAATACTAGAAGAAGGGTCAAATACTGAAAATAAGTTTGTTATCATTTTCAATTTAATGAATTTATAGAATGTGTTTTGATTGAAAGACTAGATTTAGGTATAGAAGGAATAAATGAATAATAATTTATTATATTGAAAATTACAAAAGCAATAGAAAAAATAATAAATAAACTTAATCAACCAATTGGTGCTATTTGAGGGATTAAAAAATATCAATAAATTGATAATTTTAGTTTGACAAACTAATGTTATTTTATTTAACTAATTTTTTCATTAGAAGTAAGTGCTAATTTACTATAAAATGGTTTAAGAGACCAGTACTTGCTTTCAGTCATCTAATGAAGAGTTTATGTTATTAGAAATTCATTTGATAAAATAATTTACAGGAATTCTTTCAATTACAATTGGTATAAAACTATGGTTAGCTCCACAAATTTCTGAACATTGTCCATAGAATAAGCCTGGTCGGTTAATTAGAAAATTAGTTTGATTTAATCGTCCAGGTGTTCCATCAACCTTTACTCCTAAGGCAGGTACTGTTCAAGAATGAATTACATCTGCAGCTGTTACTAAAATTCGAATTTGAGAATTTATTGGTAATACTACTCGATTATCCACGTCTAATAATCGAAATCTATCTAGAGATAGTTCATTAGTAGGAATTATATAAGAATCAAATTCAATATCATTAAAATCTGAATATTCATAACTTCAATATCATTGATGACCAATAGTTTTTAATGTAATAGAAGGTTCATTAATTTCATCTAATAAATATAAAAGACGAAGAGAAGGGAATGCAATGAATAATAGAATAATTGCTGGTAAAATAGTTCAAATAATTTCAATAGTTTGTCCATGTAAAAGGTATCGATTAACATATTTGTTAAATAATAATATAATTATTAAGTAACCTACTAAAACAGTAATTATTACTAAAATTAATAAAGTATGATCATGAAAAAAAATTAATTGTTCTATTAATGGGGATGAACTATCTTGTAAACCTAAATTTGCTCATGTTGACATAAATTAATTCTAATAAAAGTAAAATACTTTATATACGGAGCTTAAATCCATTGCACTAATCTGCCATATTAGAAATTAGTTAATAATGGCAATTCAGAATAACTATGTTCAGCGGGTGGAGTATTTTGAAGTCATTCGATAGATGAATTTAATTGAACTGGGAATATAACTTGTCGTTGAGATGCTAAACTTTCTCAAATAATAAAGAAGAAAAATAAAATTCCTAATAAAGAAATTGTTGATCCAATAGTTGAAATTACATTTCAAGCTGTATAAGCATCTGGATAATCAGAATATCGTCGAGGTATACCTGCAAGTCCCAAGAAGTGTTGAGGGAAGAAAGTTAAATTTACTCCTATAAATATAATAGTAAATTGACTTTTTAATATTTTTGTATTTAATGTTAATCCTGTAAATAAAGGATATCAATGAACAAATCCAGCTATAATAGCAAATACAGCTCCTATTGAAAGTACATAATGAAAATGGGCTACTACATAGTATGTATCATGTAAAATAATGTCAATAGATGAATTAGCTAATACAACTCCAGTTAGACCCCCTACTGTGAATAAGAATACAAATCCTAAAGCTCATAAAGTAGCTGGAGAGTAATTTAATTGAGTTCCATAAAGAGTTGCAAGTCAACTAAAAATTTTAATTCCTGTTGGAACGGCAATAATTATTGTTGCTGATGTAAAATAAGCTCGTGTATCTACATCTATTCCTACTGTAAATATATGATGAGCTCATACAATAAACCCTAAAAGTCCAATCGCTAATATGGCATAAATTATCCCTAGTGAACCAAATGTTTCCTTTTTACCTGATTCTTGACTAATAATGTGAGAAATTATCCCAAATCCGGGTAAAATTAAAATATAAACTTCAGGATGTCCAAAGAATCAGAATAAATGTTGGTATAAAATAGGATCTCCTCCTCCTGCAGGATCAAAGAATGAAGTATTAATGTTTCGATCAGTTAATAATATAGTAATTGCTCCTGCAAGTACAGGTAAGGATAATAATAAAAGTAGGGCTGTAATTACTACTGATCATACAAATAAAGGTATTCGATCAAATGTAATACCAGTTGATCGTATATTAATAACTGTAGTAATAAAATTTACTGCTCCTAGAATTGAAGAGATTCCAGCTAAATGAAGAGAAAAAATAGCTAAATCAACAGAAGCTCCTCCATGGGCAATATTAGAAGATAGAGGAGGGTAAACAGTTCATCCTGTTCCAGCTCCATTTTCTACTATACTGCTTACTAGTAACAATGTTAATGCTGGAGGTAAAAGTCAAAAACTTATATTATTCATTCGAGGGAAGGCTATATCTGGAGCTCCTAACATAATTGGTACTAGTCAGTTTCCAAATCCTCCAATTATAATTGGTATTACTATAAAGAAAATTATAATAAAAGCATGAGCTGTAACAATTACATTATAAATTTGATCATCTCCAATTAATGCACCTGGATGACCTAATTCTGCTCGAATAAGAATTCTTAGTGAAGTTCCTACTATACCGGCTCAAGCTCCGAAAATAAAGTATAAAGTTCCAATATCTTTATGATTAGTAGAGAATAACCATTGTTGCGATTAAATGGCTGAAACCTAGGCAATAGACTGTAAATCTATTTATGAGATTTATTCTCTTTAATCATAAATAATTGGCTTTATAGTCAATAATGACATTAGACTGCAATTCTAAAGGAGTAAAAATTTACTAAGGCTTAAAAGATTATTCTTATATTTATAGCTTTGAAGGCTATTAGTTTTTTTAACTTAAAGCCTTAAAGCAGGAAATATAAAGAAAATATTAAAAATAATCCTAAAGAAGAAAAAAAAGAGTATACTATAAATATTCTTAAATAAGTTGAATTATAAATAGAATTAATTATTCAATTATTTTCGTGATAATTAAGTATAAATGCACTATAAGATAGACGTATATAAAAATATAAAGTAATTAAAGTTATTAAAACTATAAAAGTTAATAAAAATAATTGATTATTTATTGTTAATGATTGAATTACTAATCATTTTGGTAAGAACCCTAAAAATGGGGGAAGACCTCCCAATGAAAGTAAATTGAAAAATAAAAAGAATTTTATTGTTTTTGAATGGAAAGATAATGTAAATAATTGATTAATATGTGATGTTTTAAACATATTAAATATAAAAATTATTGTAAAAGTTAAAAATGTGTAAAACATAAAATAAGTTATTCACATTAAATTTCTATCATACATTGCAGCTAGTATTCATCCTAAATGGTTAATTGAGGAGTAAGCTATCAATTTTCGTAAAGAAGTTTGATTTAGTCCTCCTAGAGCACCGATTAATCTTGATAAGATAATTCTGATAATAATTAAAGGTTTAAAAATAATATATGAAATTAATATTAAAGGAGCAATTTTTTGTCATGTTATTAAGATCAATACGTTTAATCAAGAAAGACCTTCTATTACATTAGGGAATCAAAAATGAAATGGAGCAGAACCACTTTTTAGTAGAAGGGAAGAAAAAATTATTATTTCTATTAAAAAATTAGAATTAATTTTATTTGAATTTAATAAAAATAAAATTGTAGCAAATAAGAACACTGAAGAAGCTAATGCTTGTGTTAGAAAATACTTTAATGAGGCTTCTGTTGATATTAATTTATTATCTCTTATTAGGGGAATAAAAGATAATAAATTAATTTCTAAACCTATTCAAGCTCCTAGTCAAGAATTAGCTGAAATAGAAATTAGTGTTCCTATTATTAAAATCACGAAAAATACAATTTTTGATGAATTATTAAAAATTAAAAAGAAAAGGATTAGAACCTTTATAAATGGGGTATGAGCCCAGTAGCTTAGTTAGCTTATCTTTTTATATTTTGGTGTATGATGCACCAAAGTTTTTGATACTTTTAGAAATAGTTTAATTCTATTAAATATAATGAATGTAATATAATTACATGATTTACCCTATCAAGGTAATCCTTTTATCAGGCAATTCATT